TTGAACCCTCACGATTTCTAAAATCGACGGATTTTCCTCTTACTATAAATTTCATTGTTGCCAATATTGACATGTAGAATGGGACTCTATCTTTATTCTCGTCCAATGACTTAATTTTTCAAAAGATCTATCAGACTCTGGAGTGAATGATTTGTCTCTTCTTTCTTCAATAGGAATCTATTCCCAAGAATTCTTCTATTTTTCATATAACAAATACAGATTCGAGTCGTCATTACTCATTTGATATTTTATAGTATTTCAGTACGCATACCTTACCTATATATATTATATATGGGGTTATCCTTCACTCTTTCTGAAGTTTCAATAGAAAAATTCCTCTACCAACGCAAGACAATCAACTCCATTTGTTAGAACAGCTTCCATTGAGTCTCTGCACCTATCCTTTTTGATTTTCGCTTTCTGAACCTTTGTTTGTTTTCATAAAACGGGATTTGGCTCAGGATTGCCCATTTTTATTAATTCCAGGGTTTCTCTGAATTTGAAAGTTCTCACTTAGTAAGTTTCCATACCAAGGCTCAATCCAATTAAGTCCGTAGCGTCTACCTATTTCGCCATATCCCCTTTTGAGATTAGGATCTCACTGTGATGTGCTTCCCCCTTTTCTTTTCTTTATACTGGCACTATTGAATTTCTTAGAGACTTCTTGCTAGCTCGAAAAAGTCTTTTCTCATCTTTTCTTTTTGGTCCAATCAAAAACGATTTTATCCTTTATGTATCGACAATTCAATATAAGTGGATACATACCCTATAATCTATCTGTCCCCCTTCCGATAACTTTTCTATGTAATTTAAATTACTTAAACGGTCTATTTTTGCGTCCTAAATTCCACCTTTCCGAATGAACGCGGAGGAATGTCCCATTTGTTAGAACTAAGAATTCCATTCAATCATTAGAATTTGAAATCTAGATGATAGGGAATAAACTAGATAAGTTTACTAAAAAGAATTTCAAATGTTAGTTGAATTCAAAAACAAAATTTCTTATTCAATATTCTATATTATCTATATTATCTATATTATTGTGAGAAACAAATCGAAATTAGTTAGATAGGCCCAAATTAATCGTTCTTTCTGTTCTATAAGATTTCAAAAAATTGTATTAGAATAGTTAATAGCAAGCAAGGATTCTGAGAATTTATTGAATTCCTAGGCGTGTTGAATTTCTCTTCTGTCAGCCTACTTAGCTCAGAGGGTAGAGCATCGCATTTGTAATGCGATGGTCATCGGTTCGATTCCGATAGTAGGCTTTTCCCTCTTTATTTTTTTGATTTTTCATCATTGATAATGTCCTTTTGAAATCAAAGACTATTGAAAAAATGTCTTCTGTTTTTGCTAAAAGTCATCGATTTATTATGTTCTAGGAACACTAGCGCATAAAAAGATCCTTTTCTTGTTCTTTGTTCCATATAGAGAATATAAAGTAAAGAGCTGGATATTTCTTTATCCAATTAATCTCGTTATTCTTTAATAGTACATTTGAGTCAATTTCACTTCATTTCTCATTTAGTTCAGTTTTAGTTTAGTTTTATTCGGTAAAATGAAATTTCATCAATAAGAGTGAAATATAAATAAGAGGAAGGAGTCTTTATGTCACGTTACCGAGGACCTTGTTTCAAAAAAATACGCCGGCTGGGGACTTTACCGGGACTAACTACGAAAAGTCCCAGAGACCGAAATGATCGTAGAAACCAATTGGGGTCTGGGAAAAAATCCCAATATCGTATTCGCCTAGAAGAAAAACAAAAATTGCGTTTTCATTATGGTCTTACAGAACGCCAATTGCTTAAATACGTTCGTATCGCCGGAAAGGCAAAGGGTCCAACAGGTCAGGTTTTACTACAATTACTTGAAATGCGCTTGGATAACATTATTTTTCGATTGGGTATGGCTCCGACTATTCCCGGAGCTCGCCAATTAGTTAACCATCGACATATTTTAGTAAATGGTCGTATCGTAGACATACCAAGTTATCGCTGTAAACCCCGAGATACTATTACGGCAAAGGATGAAGGAAAATCGAAAGTTCTAATTCAAAATTCTCTCGATTCATCTCCTCACGAGAAATTACCAAATCATTTAACTCTTGACCCAGTGCAATATAAAGGATTAGTCAAGCAAATAATAGATAGTAACTGGGTCGGTTTGGAAATAAATGAATTGCTAGTCGTAGAATATTATTCTCGTCAAACTTAAACCGAACGAAAATAAAATTTAGAATACGGTCAAGTGCGGACAACTTTGCTCCCTTTCGGCGAAGTAAATTAACCGAAGGTTAAGAGAAATAAGGGTTTGAGCCGTATTTTTATCCTATTTAGTTATCATAATCGAGCGGGAGATTTTCTTTCCTTATCTCCTTTCTTTCCAGTCTTTTACGTGTCACAGCCCTTAGGAATAGAGAATCTCTATTAAAGAAAGGTCTAACTGTATGGACTAATGATAGCGATTCTTATTTAATCTATTGTGGTTAGTAAGATCGGTGCGTTGGGTGAAGGTACGGAAAGAGAGGGATTCGAACCCTCGGTAAACAAAAGCCTACATAGCAGTTCCAATGCTACGCCTTGAACCACTCGGCCATCTCTCCTACAAAAGGATTATGACCCAAAAACCGAGTGAATTGTGAGTCATTTATCTTAATTATTGAGTAGGTACGACTAATCAACGCTAACTAGAAAAAGCTATCAAAATAGAAAATGTTTCAGCCAAGTCAAAGAAAGATCTTTCCTTCGAGGCTCCCGAGATAAAGAGAACATTGTTTTCTTGCGAAAACTATTAACTATGCCTGTTTGCAAAAACAATGTTCTCTTCTTTTTCGGCTTATCTCTTTCTTCCCAATTCAATCAAGAAATTAGAACAAATCGACTGATTGAGGGATCTCTATTTTGTAGACTATGATTAATGACTCTCTTTAGATCATCATTATAGTTAGACGACGATTCCATAAGAATTCTCAAACTTCTTTCCAATCTAGTTCTCGTACAAATTCCTAAACTCTCTTTTATATTTTATATTGGATTGTTTTTCTATTTTGATTGTAGCGTGTATCCCCGCTATGTACACAACCCAAAATAGGCGGTTATTCTCGTCTCATCATAAACTGATTATGATTATTCGATCCTTTTTCTTCTTTGGATCCTAATTCAATCAAAATTTCGTGGGTTCCTCTAATCTGTAACTTCAATGACATCAGCATAGTTTCCTTCGTTGGTTATACTAGTCCATTAGAATGTAATCGAAGCAGGTTTCAATATTTTGTTTTTAGTTCTTATCAATTCCTGTGAAAAAGGAACAATTTGAATATTAACTAGTTGAAGAAAAGGCACAGATTTTTTTGAATTTTGAATGAATCTATTTTTATGTTATTTCGTACTGTACAATTCTTTTCGTCGTGGGATCATCTTTCCATGATCAAGGGAATACGAAGAATTTTAGTATGGATTGCTGCCTATGCCTAGACCGCGGATAAATGGAAATTTTATTGATAAGACCTTTTCAATTGTAGCCAATATCTTATTACGAATAATTCCGACAACTTCGGGAGAAAAAGAGGCATTTACCTATTACAGAGATGGTGCGATTTGATTTTTTTATTCCTCTTAGTCTTACGAGAAAGACACACGATTCGGGATCGGGATAAAAAGAAAAAGAAATCTACGCTTGTTGAAGGTAAAGTTTGGAAATAGAACAACTCCTTCTGTTGTGTATCCTCGATTAATGCAGCCTCAGATACTAAGTTTGAATTGTCGATTCTAGTATTGAGCGAAGGTTTATACCTATAGGTTCGTTATTACAGGTCAATCCTACACTAGTACCAATAGGCAGCATAGGGAAAGAAGCACTACACCCGGGAATCCATAACACAAAAACTTTGTTCTCAATTCTCCCTTTCCTTAGCAGGCTCGGAACTCAGAAGAATGGTTGGGACAACAAACATCCATCGTGTTTGTATTTTGGATACCCGTAGAACCATCGAAGGCTATTGAAGTGACTCATTCCCGGAAATTAGGGGGCGCTGAGAACAAAGAAATTGTTGGAGTTATCATTTCTCTCTAGTACCAAGATGCTTGCTGGTAAGAAAGGATCTCTTGCAGGCAGGTTGGCTAGCGATTTCTTGTAAAAACACCAGCCCTGTTGAGTTCATAATGAAAAGATTTGCATCTTTTTGATTCCCTGTATTATTTTCATTATGCACATAAGAGAGGAGCCGTATGAGATGAAAATCTCATGTACGGTTCTGGAACGGAGATTCTTTGAATTGAACGACGACCGTAACGGATGTCAGCGCAATCCGAAGGAAATTATGCGGAAGCTTTGCAGAATTATTATGAAGCTATGCGACTAGAAATTGATCCCTATGACCGAAGTTATATACTTTATAACATAGGACTTATCCACACAAGTAACGGAGAACATACGAAAGCTTTGGAATATTATTTTCGAGCGCTAGAACGAAACCCATTCTTACCACAAGCTTTTAATAATATGGCCGTGATCTGTCATTACGTGCGACTATCTCCACTATAGAAAGAAAGATCAAATCCACTAGTAAAGACTAGAAAACTAGGCTTTCTACCTATGTATCGTCTAAAAGAACGATTTTTATGAGCTGTAGAAAAGAAAGAAACTTCTTAGAAGTCAAAATAGGAAGAAAGAGAAATGCCCAGCTGTTTTCTTCTATGGATAAAGGATCTAATTGATAGAGTAAGCGCCGTAAAGATCCATTCACGGAGTTTTGGACCGATCCAATAATAACTGCTTACTTATGTCATGATGTGCGATAAATGTTAGGAATCCACTTATGTAATAGAGTGGACCTACTAACGACTAAGGTATTGAGCAGCGGTGTAGGATCAGATCCCAAAGATAGTAAGTCTTTCCTTGAAAGTCTTTTTCAAAAATTCTATATAAATATAAATTTCGATATTAAGCTGAAAGCGAGATAGTTACCTTTCAGAAAATTCGAACGATAGGATAAATGCCTA